TATTTTTCTTTGGGTCCGGCTCGGACTTCGGGCGGGACCAACGTACTTTTCCTATAAAAATAGGATGGCGGGTCGCACCAAGGGTATATTCCGGTACCGGCGCCAGAGGCGCCTAGGGTTGGGATCCCGCCAAGCCGTAGGCGCGAATCGAGACCAAAAATCGAGTACGACTACCACAAGCAACCTAGGTATTGTCCTGGGGATCCCACCCCTTTGGGGGCCGGACCAGCCACCGCAATTCCCCCCGGCGGCCGGCCGGGGTTGGGATCGCCGAGGGTAAGACGATGGTCAGAGGCGAAGGTCGCCAAGGTCAATCCACCGTACTTAATCTCATTCTAGCCCGCCTTTTAATCATTCATAGGCTAAACCTAAAGCTAAAATTACTAAAAAGGTGTATACAACTCAAAAACTAAAAAGATTAAGTTGATTAAATACAATACTTCAAGGAAATAAAAAAGATACTTCTATATCGAAAATCATAAATAATATTCCAACCAACACGAACTTGATCGCAAAAGGTGTTCTTATTTTTCCAAAAGGATCAAAACCACATTCATATATTGAACTTTTTTCGGAATCCGGTTTGGTAAAACCGATTCGTGAATTACCAAGTGCGAATGATATAGATACTAAAAGTAAAATAATGCCGACTCCTAAAAGGGTCGAATAAAAAATCGTTTTAAATTCTGGATTCATCTTATATCGCGCATACACGCGCCCCGGTTTCAGCCACCTTCGCCCGGCCCGGGCTGATGGGCCCCAACGGGTCGAGTAAGGGTAGGTGGAGGATCACGAAGATGATGGCGCTAGCGCGCTCGGTGGCTGTTGGTAAGAGTTGAACTTACAAGAGACAGAGCCTAAATCCGCCATGTCTACCAATTGCATCACAACAGCCAGGGTCGGCGGGCAGGGAACGTAAGCGCCCGATACGGCGCTTGCCACCATCCGATCCCCGCCTTCGGCGTTAGGCGCCGGCGCCACTACCACGAGGGAAATATGGAGTGTACAGGACTCGAACCTATAATAATAGCTTGCAAAACTATAGTTATACCAGTTTAACTAACACCCCGGCCGGGCAAATAGGCGCCGGCCTCGGAATTCAATTCCAGAATCGGAAGAGGTGGGCACCCTCAAACGTGTTCGAGTGTCGGGCTGGCACCCACCTGCCCCAGGCCTGGGGGATGCCAGACCCCTAAAAAGGTGACGCCCCGACTGACCAAAGGTCGAGAAAGCCGGTTTTCACGGACGCCTAAAACGAGTTTTTCGCGTACAGTCTCTGAGGATCTCCACCCAAGTTTTTGTTCGCCGGATCCCTGACCGAGCTAGCCGGCTCCCCTACTATGGATTTCCTGCCGATTGATCTTTCTTGGGGCTCGGTGGGCGTCGAAGGCGCCTATCCGAAGTGTCGATAAATATTAGCTTAGCTAGGCTTGCCATATCCCCCCTTTTTTGGGTTAGGACCCGCCGCCTTCGGCGAACCGCTTACCCGGTAGTCTGTGGTGCGACCACGTACTTATCCATCCTACCTATTGACCAAAGGTCGAGCCGAAAGATACCAAATACGGTAGCACTCGAACGCGTTCGAGTCAAGGAGCCAAGGATAAATACATCAACCCGGTGGACTACAAAACAGCTTGCCTGTGGGGTACTCGATCTTTTCGGCATATAGCGAAATGATAACGGGCCTTTTAGCCCGCCGGCCTATTTGACCATACCTAAATAACCAAAGATTTGTTTTTTATATGAAAAAAGAGATAATATTTGGGATATTATTCCAAAACCAGGTAATATTAAAATATATCATGCCTCTGATGATTTGACCGAAGATTCAACCTCGAACGCGTTCGAGTAAGGGTAACCAAATCGAAGTCCGAAGTGGAACCGACGGGGTAGGGAGGGCTTTATAATCCCAAAAATCATTGCCAATGTTTTCACATTGGTTCGGACTTTTTCTTCAACTCCGGGCAAATGATTCGCGGGCCCGACGGGGCCCTTCTTTATATATCGTGGGTGGGGCGCCTTGTCCTGCCGACCTCATTCAGCCGGACTCGAGCGCGTTCGAGTCGAGGGGCGCCTAATCTCAAATATAGGAAGCAGGGGTAAAGCATAAATACTGGATCCCTTTGGGCTCGCCGGGGGTGGAAGGTCCCGACCCCAATCGGCACTAGAGGTGCCAACCCGCCGAAGGCGCCCTCACCGGTTGACAAAAGACCGTCGGTCGCTGGGGCCGAACCGGGGGACCATGCTAGCGATCCTGCCCGGGGCCCTAGCCCCGAACGCGTAGGGATAGGGGTCGGGCCCAGCACAAGACCGCCGGATCAGTTGAGGGGATAATAAGTGACAACAGGATATTTATTAGTATCTTTTATTTTATTTACAACTGGTGTTTCTGGTATAATTATTAATAAAAACAATATAATTTTAATTTTAATGTCCATAGAACTAATTTTATTAGCGATTTCTTATTTATTAATCGTATATTCAGTAACATTGGATAATTTATTAGGAATTATTTTTTCTCTTATGGTTTTAACCGTCGCGGCGGCAGAATCCGCGATCGGGTTAGCTATTTTAATTGCTTATTTTAGATTAACTGGTACTATCACAATTAGAGCTTTAAATTTATTAAGAGGTTAGATAATTAGGGTGGCTAAAATCCCAACGGGCCTAGAATTGACCCCAAAGGATAAGGACAAGGTCGCTTGGGCAAGAAGCCCGGAGGGGGGCCTACGCCGGGGGCGGGTCGGCGTAGGCCGGTCCCCCGATTATACACCGGATCGGCGCCTTCGGCGCCGATTTTTGTGAAAGTAGCTTAAAAGGTATAGTCGCATTTTGATAAAATGTTGGATACAGGTTCAAATCCTGTCTTTCATATTCCTATACCTTGTACACAGGCGCCGATCCAAGAGTATTGGATTGAGGCCCGCCCGGCAGGGTGGACTAATGGCAAGTTACTGGGCTCATGTCCCATTGATTTAGGTTCGATTCCTAACTCTGCTAGAGGGGGCCTTACTCCGAGGGGCGCCTAAGGCGCCGGGCGGCGGCGTGGAAGGTGGTGGGCTAGGCGGGGGTAGTTAAACAGGAAAAACCTTAGAATTTGGCTCTAAAGTTGTGGGTTCGAGCCCCACTCCCCTAGACAGCATTGGATTTTCCGGATTCGCTTTTTATGGCCGGATTGATGGCAGAATGGTTTATGCGGCTCCCTGTAAAGGAGTGTTTTTTCAATGTAGGTTCAAATCCTACTCAATCTAGTTCAAAAATTCGGGCCTGCGTTGGATCCCAAACACCGGGCGGTTGAGCGCGCCGAGGCGCCCGAGTCCTTATTGTTTTGGAATATAAAATGAGATTAAGAAAGACAGGGTTATTAGCACCCGTAAATGATATTATAGATCTTCCAACTCCAAGTAATATTAGTTACTGATGAAATTTTGGTTCTTTATTAAGTCTTTGTTTAGGTATTCAAATTTTAACAGGTGTTTTGTTAGCGATGCATTATCGGAGTGATGTTAGTTTAGCTTTTTCTTCTGTTGCACATATTGTTCGTGATGTTAATTATGGTTGAATTTTAAGATATGTACATGCTAATGGTGCATCTTTATTTTTTATTTGTGTTTATTGTCATATTGGTAGAGGACTTTATTATGGTGGTTATAGTCGCGTATTAACTTGAATTGTTGGTGTTTTAATATATTTTATTATGATGTTAACCGCTTTTATTGGGTATGTTTTACCTTGAGGACAAATGTCCTTTTGGGGTGCCACTGTTATAACAAATTTAGTTTCTGCCCTCCCTAGTGTGGGTGGTTCTATTGTTGAATGAATTTGAGGTGGGTTTAGTGTGTCTAATTGTACTCTTAATCGTTTTTTTAGTTTACACTATTTATTACCTTTTGTTTTAGTTGGTCTTGTGTTAGCTCATTTATTAACTTTACATGAAAAAGGCTCGAATAATCCCTTAGGTGTTGTTAGTTTTTCAGATAGATCTCCATTTCATGTTTATTTTACTATAAAAGATATATTAGGCTTTTTAATACTTTTTGGGGTATTTGTAATAATTGGAATAGAACCTAGAATTGAAGAATTATTACAAGATCCGGAAAATTTTATTCAAGCAAACCCACTAGTTACTCCTGTTCATATACAACCTGAATGATATTTCTTATTTGCTTATGCAATTTTAAGATCTATTCCCAACAAGTTAGGAGGTGTCTTAGCTTTATTTGCAAGTATTTTGGTTTTATTATTTTTGCCTATATTAGATCGGTCGGCGCCCCTTGGACCCCGGAGTTTAACATTTAATCCTGTTGCTAAATTCTTTTTTTGATTTATTGTTGGTGATTTTTTTATTTTAACTTGAATTGGATCGGCTCCAGCTGGTACCGAGCCTTATGTTTTAATAGGTAGAATAGCAACTATATTCTATTTTGGTTATTTTCTTGTTTTAGTCCCCTTATTAGGCTATTTATCTAATTTATTTTATGAATATAACGGAACTACATAGGAACGGCCGGGCCCTAGGGCACTCGAACGCGTTCGAGTGGAGGGACCAGGCGCCGATGGGGCCCACCGGGCCCGCCAGGCCCTAGGGAGGCGGCGTGGGTGGTGACTTGCACTCGGCCGGGATATCATTAAGGTATACTCGAACGCGTTCGAGTCCAAACCGGATTTTCTTATGGGAGGGGTTATATTAAACTAAAGTATAGGAAAAAACCATTGTCGCTTGATGGGTGCCTTATGTATTTATCCTTAGGGGTCAGTCGATGTTTCCAAGCTCTTACCCTTACGTATTTATCTTTATGGTTGCACTTACGACCGATAGGCGCCAGAGGCGCCTCGGCTCGGTGCCCGAGCCCCCCCATCGGATTGTCGGTCGGCGCCGACTCCTAGAACGCGCGCAGGGGCGAGCGTAGGCGCGTTCGAAAAAGGCGAAGATCGCTTACCAGTGTGGAGTAGCCATCTAACCTATTATAAGTCGTGGTATAGGTTCCACCCCACCCGACCCTCGGGGATCGATCTTCGAGCGGTGGTCGATTAGGGGATAGAACTATGGACCAACGCGTTCGAGCTAGGGGGGATCGTGGCATAAGGACCCGTGTGATAGGCCTCTATAAAACAAGAAAAAATAGTGAATTTTGGATTACTTCTAAAATAAATATGGGATAAATCCCTATCAGAAATGCAAAAAAGACCATAGAAGCCGTAATATAAAATTCTCTTCGATTTACATCCCGCCCGGCGGGCGAAACCAAATTTCCGGGTGCACCAAATGTAACTCTGTTTGCAAAATAAAAAGAATAAACAGCAGATAAAATAACACCTGTACAAACAAAAACACCAATTATAGGGTTTCAATGAAAACTGGATAAAATAGATAAATATTCTCCAATAAAGTTCCCACTTGTGGGAACCGCTACATTAGCAAGAGAAGTAACTATCATAATAGTACCCCAAATAGGCATAGTTATAGATAGACCTCGATAGTATTTTATTAATCTAGTATGGTGTCTATCATATAAAATAGTGACAAGAATAAATAACAAAGAACTAACGATTCCATGGGCTAGCATAATAAAAATAGAGCCAGTTAATCCAATAATATCGTGAGTGACTAACGCTATTGAAACTAAACCCATATGTGCAACAGATGAATAGGCAACAAGTCTTTTAACATCTATTTGACGACAAGTCGCAAAAGACCCGTATACTATTCCAACAATTCCCATTGCTATGACTGCAGGTGCTAAATTTTGAGCACCTAAAGGTAAAATAGGTCAAGATAAACGAACTAAACCATAACCACCTAATTTCAATAAAATCCCTGCTAATAAAACAGAACCAGCAACAGGGGCTTCAACATGTGCTTTTGGTAATCATATATGAAATGGGAAAATAGGAATTTTTACTGCCATTGCTAAAAAAATTCCTAAAAATATCCATTTTTGGGTTTGACCGGAGATAACATGGCTGCAACTCGCAAGTGTTATATAATCTGTTGTTCCATGTATATTATATAAACTAAACAAACATAATAACATTAAGACCGAGCCTATTAAAGTGTAAAAAAAGAAATAATAAGCTGCTTGCATTTTTTCTTCTCTTGACCCTCAGATTCCTAATATTAAATACATTGGAATTAATACTCCTTCAAATAAAATATAAAACATAAATATATCTAATACAGAAAATACAGCATATAATAAAAATTCTAATATTAACATACAAATTAAAAAACTTTTAGTCAAGTACTTGACGGAGTGTCAACTAATTAAAATAGAACAAGGAACTATAAAACCTGTTAAGATTATAAAATAAATGGATATACCGTCGACTGCAAAAACTAAAGGACCCCCCATTATAATAGGTATAATTTTTTCTGGTCCCTCTATTCAATCAATATCCATCAAAGGGGTAAATCCCCCCTCTTGATCTAACGATAATCATAAAACTATAGTACTAATTAAAGAAATAAAAGATCAAAATAAAGCAATTCTTTTTGGATCCGACGTGCCGGAGGGGATCCGCGCCGTAGGCGCCGGCCGGGCGAATCTTTGATTCGGGGCTGTTAATAAATGAAAAACACCCATTAAGGGGGGGAAAAACAATAGTGATGATAGCACTCAATTCATTCTTCTTATGTCTGAAGAAGCATTGGGTAAACCAGCCGTAGGATACATTAGAACCTGGGAACGTATCTCGAACGCGTTCGAGGGTGGATCCCACAAGGACATTAGGATCCTCAGGGTCGCACCGCAGGCAACCAAGGACCATCGGCCCGGTCGGTCTTTTCTTTTTTCGACTCGAACGCGTTCGAGTCGGGTGCCCCAACGCGTTCGAGCTAGGGGACAGGGAACAAGGGGCAGTGCGGATCAATGTCTAAGCTAAAACTTCTTGGAGTTGTTTCGCGTAAAGTCTCTGAGGTTTCAATAACACCGCCCGGGCGCCGAGGCGGCGGGCTAGCCAAACCCCATTCTTGTATTTATCCTTTTGGGGCGCCGGGACGGGGTTTTTTCTTAGTTACCTGCTAATAACCCACCTGTTCGAAAAAAAGGTCTAAACGGGGCCGGCGGGGTTTGGCCCCCCGTCTTTTTTCTTTTAGCAGATGTGTACCATTTATGAAATCGTAGAATTCTAGGCCAGATATGGCCGGGGGTTTTTTAGCATATAGCGAAATAAAAAAGAGAGTACTTACCCCACAATCTATTGAGACGCCAACGCTAAAAAAGGCCTCTTTCCCCACCCCAAAACCTCTCTTCGGCTATAAAAAACCTCTGGATGCGAGCTAACAGAAGGAACGTAGGTCGGATCCCCATCCCACGCGTTGCTTGGACTTTATCTTTAGACAATGAAAAAAAAGAAGAAGAGGGATAATTACAAAATTCACCTCGATACTGTGCACAGTCAGTCTAAAAAAGCTTTTTTAAAAAATCTTTTATTCTTTTTTTGTTTCTTTTTGTTAAAGGAGTTGAGGTTGTTTGACTTTCTATTATCAACCGAAAGATCCTGGCTCATTTTAAAAACTCAATTCTTGTTTTCGTCTTCAATTTAACACGTTCAAGGACATTTATTAATTTTTTTAGAGCTTTTTTATTGGACAAATAGTAAATAAAAGAAGCAGCAATAGGATGGGGCGCAATCGATCTTTGATCTTGGATGGGACCCGGAGGATCGCGTCGTAAAAGGCGAGGAGGTACCGACCTCTCCGACCATCTTCGCCGCCTTTCGGCATCTTTCGAAGTCATATGGGTTTTGGGTGTACTATTTGAATGGAATGCGAACCCGGGTCCCCCTGAGTTTGGAATCAGGGGGGGCGCCACGGACGCCCAGCCGCCCCGCGGGTTCGCCCCTTCCTTTACTATGTGTCCACCAAAATAGTTTTTAATAATTGAAAGGGCTATTTTATTGTTGTGTTTTACAAAAATACTTAGTTTTACATTATTCAACCCGCCACGGTTGGGATTAAAAAGGGGGGGAGCAATATCCGCGCGGATGCCAAAAGATAATTTAAACGACGGGTAAGCCCGCCGTATCGGCCTGCCGGGATTCGAAGGATCCCGCCCCTTTGCAAAAAAACAGGAGTTGTACTTTCCCATTTTAGATCAGTGAAGCTTTTCAAGCTCGATTTGAAAGGAGCAAGTTGTTTCAAAAAACCCAGATAATCAAGTTTCGAAATTAAAATTGGCACCTCGGTTGAGCAAAGGTCGGGTGCCGATACAGGGGGCGCTGCCTCGTGTGGAAGAAACAGCCTCGATGCCTTTTGCGCTTTCTAATACTTTTATAACAGGACCGGTGAGACCAAAGGTCGGGTCGCCGGTCGGGTTCTCTGGATCTCTACCAAGTATCGAAGGCATCGCCAGAGGCGTCCATAACTCATTCAAATGCATTCCATTTTTTATGTGATATTTTATTGATCCTTTTCTATCGAAGGAAATAGTGCCAAATCCTAATTCTTTTTTTAAAAAATAACCAGTTGCACCTTCTTTCGGACCTAAAATTAATTCAAATTCCATTTTTGGGCAGGATCTCTTGGATCCCGTATTGTTTTTAATATTATATTTTAAAAAGGGGGAGGAAAAGAGGAGTCATCTAAAAAAACCGCTTGGGATCCGGGGGGGGTCCGAGGGACTGTTCTTCCAACCGACCGAAGGTCGGCACCCAGATTTTAGGGCATCCCGTAGAGTCCCTTTTTTGGCACCAATTATTTTAAATACGCCAGCTCCATCCATCAACCCTAATACTCAAGATGACAAAAAGGAATGTGAAAGATGGACGCAAAAGGGGCCGGCTGGTTGACCAAAAGGGGCCCCGATGGGCCGCAATCGCGCGCCGAAGGCGCCTACGTAGAATCCCCAGCGCCCGCCGTAGCGCCTTCGAAGTCCGATCTCTGGTCAACCGGTCGGCGGGACGGTTTTTACTTGTTTAAAATTCGACCGATAGGCGCCTTCGGCGCGCCTGTCAATAAAAGAGACAGAAAATAACCATGCCACCCAGCGCCGGCGCTCAGCGCCGCGCCCCCCCAAGGGTAATTTAAGGCCGGGGCCGTGTCCCCTTTTTAGGCCTAGGCGTAGAATGGCCGAAGTGAAAAGGGATTCGTAGAATCTTTTTTTTTTCATTTTATAGATCTCCCACGTAAAGTCTCTGAGGATCTCAAAAAGGCTTTTTAGAATAGGGATAGCGCCCCACAGGGGCGCTCCGGCGCGAACGCGCCGAAGCTCTAACTTAACTTCTATAGGGCAAAGAAAAATCTTCTTTGCCTCGCTACCCTTTCAACGATTTCCTGCGGATTACCCTTTTCCAATTAAAGATTTTGCAAAAAAAACTTACGACGGAAAGGGGCGCCCCGAAGGGCGCTACAGTACTGCCCATATAAGGTTTTGGGATTCCCGCATATAGAGGGACGGCTAAAAGGATTCGCCTACAGGCCATCCATTGACCAAAAAATCAAAATAAATGTTGATATAAAATAGGATCACCTCCCCCAGCAGGATCAAAAAAGGTTGTATTAAAATATGGGGTAAAATGTTCATGTCTCGAACGCGTTCGAGCCGGGATCCATAGGATCCGCGGCGCGGGTTAGAGGGCCTTGCTTTAAGAAAATTACTAAAGTGCCCCCCGAACCGTGCGAGATGATTGCCCATCACACGGCTCTCCAACTCAACAATACCAGCCTGGCTTATAACCCTAGGATGAGGGGCCGGCGCGTACGCTTCGCCCGCCCGAAGTCCACCTCCACTTTGAAACCCGGTAGGGGCTCGCCGCCGGGGCTTTTGGGGTGGTCCCGACGGTCCAAGGTTGAATCTACCCCTTCGGCCCCAAAAAGATATCTTGTGCACAATCAATCAAAAATGTAGTTTGGATTTGAAAAACTCCGGTATTAGTTAAAAAAACCGAGATTCCCTCTACAATTCCAATACGTGTGCACAGATTCGGGGGATTTATAAAAAAATTGAAATTGATAGGAGGATATTTTATAACATTATGGCAAAAAAAACTATGGGAGCGTTGGCGCGCCACCTTTGCCGGCACCACCGGTACCCTAAATCCAAAAAAAAGCGGTTTAAAAGGGGGCCCATCGTAGCTTCATCCTATTTTTTTAAAAACTTGTCTTCTAGTTTTTAAACGAAAACATGCCGCAAAGTATTTCGCAAAAGAATGCTCGAAAATATACCCAATTCTTCCTAATTTCTGTTGTTTATCGTTTGCAAGATGATAATATCTTTCTAATTGGGCTCAAAGCCCTTGGATAGAATTAAAAGATCCGGGCCCGAAGGGCCCCTTTGGGATGGGGCCCTTTGGGGCCCCATCCCAAAATCCTTTTTTGGCCAAGTATGTAATCACTATATTACTATCCATTTTTAAATACATACGATAGGAGCTTAGCTGTCCCGGCGCCGACAGCGCCGGGAGGCGACGTGGCTCGGTGCCCGGTCCCCTTATTCAATGGTTGGTTAGGGGCGGCGACTCGAACGCGTTCGAGTGACCTTCGCCTTTCGGCGTCAATCGCCATTCGGCCGACCTTCGGTAAACCGACCCGCCGCCCCTTTTATATTTTTTTCTAATCTTTTGGCTTATTATATAACCTAAAAATCGTGGTAGTTGGTTTCTTTTAGGATCAGAACTAGAGATAACTAGATTGAATGGTTCTAAAGCCGCGCCGGGGCACCATTGGTGCCGATCGGCGCAAATCTGTTTTTTTAGTTTGCAAATAGCGGATCGTGGACCGAGAATTCCAATTAAAAAAAAAGTAGCATAGCGAACATATCCTAAATGTTTAATTATTAGGTAGTTTTTGGAGCGCCGTCTACCGTAACTCGAACGCGTTCGAGTCGCCAAAAGGCGCCTGGCGGGTTGGGATTCACGAATCAAGACGCCAAGCTTGCTCTTTGGGTGCTTCGCTCCGCCAGGCCGGGGCACCCGGCCCCAGGATCCGGTGGATCCCAAATTCTTTAAAATTTTTTCCATATACATATCAAATTCGTGAAATATAATATTAAATAAGAGAGGTTCAATAAGAAGCCCAGGCCGGACGGATCTAACTACGGGCGCCGGCCCCATAGTCTTTGGGGATGTGTGCACAAAAATGTTTGACAAAAGAAAGGAAATAAATTTTTTGTCTTTTATTTTTTTCTTTAATAAATTTAAAAGAGGGTCAGGGGACCTCTGGTGCCGATCAGAGGCACCCATAAGACACAACTTTTTATTTCCCTTTCCTTCAATAAATCAATTTACTCCTTTAAAGTTTTCTCTTATTTTTTTTATTGCTGTGTGTTGAGTTTTCCCTGGTCTAAATCCAAAAGAATGAAAAGAAAACAAAGGCTCATATATGGATTCTAAAATGATTCGTACTATTTTTTGTAAGACCAAAATATTCTTTTTTGGATACTCCTTGGTAGCCAAAAACCATAAATCCTTATCCATTATATAACGAAATAAATCTTTTACGATAAAATTTTTATTTTTTTTATTACCATTTCATAGTGTTTTCAATTTTAAAACGGGGCGCCGGAGGCGCCTTTTAGATGAGTATAGTCGATACAAACCAACGGAAAAAGGGATTCCCTTTTTTTGGGGAGCCTCCCGGGATAGGGTAAGGGTAACTACCGAGCATCCCGCGGCCCGAAAAAATAGTTTGATCTGAAAATTAGGCCCCTTCCGATAACGTACTACGGACCCTCTGTCCCACCCAGGCAACCAAGAATCTTGGCCCAATTGGGGAGGAAAAAGGTGGTTCACCGGTATCGAAAAAGGCACGAGGAAACATTGAATTTCCCTTGTTTGAAAGATGCCCTTCTGGTCACGGATCCATTGGATCCCTTGGTTAGCCCTCAACTTGTGAATTCCAATATAGAAACAATCGAAAATTAGACTAAATCGACTTCCCAAAAAAAGGGAATTCCTTTTTTTGGGGGGCCCCGGGGCCCGGTTTTTAGGGTTGGACCCTGGTTTAAAAATTATATACACACACTGGATCCTATTGAATCGATCGGCAGACAAAACCCGCCAAAAAGACCTCGGGTTTACAATTAACCTGTTCATCTTTTAAACTCGATGTGGTTGAGATAAAGCTTGGGCCCTGTACTGGGCCCGATTATCTCGTTTCTGACATGCTTTTTTTCCAAAATGTAGTGCTTAAATACAATTAAAATATTATGGTAAGTCAGCTCCACTTTGTCAGCAAGTTGCTCTGACACGGGGGTCACCCCCCCGCCTTCCTTTAACAACCGAACGGTCGCCCTTCTATCTGTCAATAACATTGTGATTGCTCCGGCTAATACGGGCAATGATAGTAGTAATAATATTGCTGTTATTAAAACTGATCACACAAATAGGGGTATTCTACTCATTGTCATACCTGGCGTTCTCATATTCATAACTGTAGTTATAAAATTCATAGCCCCTAAAATTGAAGACAACCCAGCTAAATGTAAGCTAAATATGGCCATATCAACTGATCCTCCTGAATGGGCTTGTATTGAAGCTAAAGGTGGATAACCTTAATGTAGGTAATTATTGCTCTTATTACACACCGACTCTTTCGAGTCGGATCGGACTATTCCTTTATCTCCGGTCTGACCGGCCCGCCCCTCCTCGGCCCGAGGCCCCGGCCCGGGGTTCCAGAGCGGAGGCGCCAGGCGCCGCCGGGGGAACGGACAGTATTTTAAAAAACTCTTATCTCGACCGGCGCCTTCGGCGCCGCAAGGGGATGCCATAGAATATTGAAACATACTGTGCACAGGGTCTAACTGGCGCCGGCAGGCGGGTTTCCATCGAAGATATTTTGCATTTAGTCTCTGAGGGGTAAAATAGTACCCCCGGCGAGTTGTCCCCTTCTTTAAAAGGATTTTTGCATATCAATGACCCAAGCACCTTTTTATTGAGGATGTTCTCGCATTGAGCAAAATTTTCACCGAATCATCACTAACTCGGGCGGCCTTTCAACCGTCCACCCAGTACCCGCTCCTTGCTCTACTAAAGAGGAACCTAATAGTAAAAATAGAGCAGGAGGTAACAGTCAAAAACTTATATTATTTAATCTTGGAAAAGCCATATCTGGGGCTCCTATCATTAAAGGTACAAATCAATTTCCAAATCCACCTATCATTGTAGGCATAACTAAGAAAAATATCATTACAAATGCATGTGCTGTTACTATTACATTATATAAATGATCATCTCCTAACATTGATCCTGGTGAAGATAATTCTAATCTAATCAACATACTAAAAGCAGTCCCTATCGCTCCGGATAGGGCACCAAAAACTAAATATAATGAACCTATATCTTTGTGATTGCAACTGAAAAATCATCTCACAAATGAAGTCATTTTTTCTCTAGCAATGCAAATCTAATTGGTGCGACCCCCTAAGGAGAATTGAACTCCTACCAGCTGAATGAAAACCAATCGTCCTACCATTAGACTATAGGGGCTAGAGCGGTGGAAAGCGCCGCGGGGGCAACCTTTGGTCAATCGGACTACCGGATACTTTAGGGTGGTCTAGATCCCCAGGGGTCCACGCGCCGTAGGCGCCCTCGGGCCGAAGTAAGTACCCACCCGCGGGCGGCCGGGCCGGGGGTATCCCCCGGCCCGGGCTGAGGTATCGGCTTCACTCGAACGCGTTCGAGTCACAAGCTAGTAGGAGGACTTGTCTAGACGGGGCCGCTCACACCCCCGACGGTCTTAGGCCAGGCCCGGTTAGGGGAGGCGGGGCGGTCCTAAGGGGGAATAGAAGGGCAGGGCACCTAAAGGTCTACGGTCGGTCTTCCCTCCCGATTCAATCTATATACGACGATAATGAAACGGATTCTACAACTATTGGCATAAAGCTGTGATTTGCTCCACAAATTTCTGAACATTGACCATAAAAAATGCCAGGCCTTTTAATTAAAAACCCGGTTTCATTTATTCTTCCTGGTACTGCATCCATTTTTACTGCTAGAGATGGTACAGTTCATGAATGTAACACATCTGCAGCTGTTATTAAAACTCTAACATTAGTATCAACAGGAAGGATTAATCTATTGTCCACCTCCAGTAATCTTAAATCTCCAAATTCTAAATCCGCTGTTGGGATCATATAACTATCAAATTCTATATTTTTTTCTCCGTAGTCTTCATACGAGTAAGATCAATACCATTGATGTCCCGTAACTTTTATAGTTATATTAGCAGAAAACCCACATTCATCCATAATATATAATAATCGTAAACTAGGAAATGCAATAAGAATTAATATAAAGGCTGGTATAAGAGTTCAAATAACTTCGATTAAAGATCCATCTAATTTGTTTCAATAATAAGAATAATAATTATTAGCGCCGAAGGCGCTTCTAATAATTAATCACAATACAACACCAACAATAATAGTTAAAATAAATAAAATTTGATCATGTAACATTATTATTTCTTCCATAACTGGGGACCCTGCATCTTGAAATCCTAATTGTCAAGGCTCATTTGCATCTTTTATTATTGAGGCTACGTTCATCGGGTACAAAGCCCCTCCCTCCCAGTTTACAATTGTTAAAAGAGAAATATACTCGAACGCGTTCGAGGGAAGCGGGGCCGACGGGACCCCGAAAAAAAGGGTACAATAAACATTTTTCATAAAAATTTTCATTTATTATCCCGGCTAAAGGGACACAAGCCTTTTTGGGGTACCTAAATATGAATTATAAAAAGCAAAAATAAATACATAAAGACATCCCTCGGACGCTCGCAGGAGCGAGCGTAGGGCGCGTTCGAGTTCCCGGGTGGGAATCCTGGCATCCCCAGGGTCGGACTTCCGACCCTTCAGCGCCTATGGGGGGCATTAATTACTTTTTTATTCGGATCCTATGGATCCCAAGGCGGCGAAGATGGTCGACGGTGCTGAAGGCGGAGCTTTACTGTGCACAGCAACATCTAAATGGGCCCTTCGGGCCGGTTAAAACAAATCCGTATAACGCCGAAAGCCCCCGCCACGACTCGAACGCGTTCGAGGGATAAAGAATTCTAACTATTGGGCCAAAACCCGCCTTACGCTCGGCGCGGTCCGACTCCGTTCCGCCCTCGTTTTGCCTATATAATTAAATGGTATAATATCCGTTTTACAAGCGGAGATTGATGGTTCAATTCCATCTATAGGTCGACCGATCGAAGTCCGAAGGCGCCTTGGTCTAGATCCGCCGTAGGGATCCTAGCTCTTGGAATGGGTACGTAACTGGGGGCCCTACATAGATTTAACATTCCGGGCGGGCGCCGAAGGCGCCCGAGCCTCGAGGCTCGCCATAATTTTCAAATAACCGGGGGAGCATGGGGAATTCGAGGGCGACCTTCGGTCGGACTGGAGTGGAACCGGGACGCCGACGATATAATAAATGACAATAATCAGCTATATAACAGTAACAATAAAATTAATAATAATATTTGTGCCATTATTATTATCAGTCGCTTATTTAACATTAGCCGAAAGAAAAGTATTGGGTTTAATGCAAAATAGAAAGGGTCCTGCGATTGTTGGGCCTTGGGGTCTAGTACAACCAATAGCAGATGGAGTAAAATTATTAACAAAAGAGTTGATAATACCCAGTCAAGCAAATAAATTTATGTACTATATAGCCCCTATAATTTCATTTACCTTAGCTATTTTAGCTTGAGCAATTGTAACAATGGATCAAGGAGTTTTTTTAAGTGATTTAGATATAGGGGTTTTATATTTTTTTGCAATATCTTCTCTTAGTGTATATGCAATTTTATTATCAGGTTGAGCTAGTAATTCAAGATATCCTTTTTTAGGAGCAATAAGATGTGCGGCGCAAATGATAAGCTATGAAGTAGCAATAGGATTAATAATAATATCAGTAATTCTTTGTGTCGGATCCTTAAATATTTCTGAAATAGTTATAAGTCAAAAATCTGTTTGATTAATTATACCTTTATTTCCAGCAGCTATTATGTTTATGGTTGCAAGTTTAGCAGAAACAGCAAGAGCACCGTTTGATTTAACTGAAGGTGAATCTGAACTTGTTTCAGGATTTAATGTAGAATATTCATCGTTATCTTTTGCATTGTTTTTTTTAGCAGAATATTCAAATATAATATTAATGAGTTGTATGATGACTATATTTTTTCTAGGAGGATGATTATCCCCATTATATACAATTGAATGGTGGGCGCCTTCGGCGCCGAGCGCCTTCTGATTTTTTACAAAATCTTCGATTTTTATTCTATTTTTTTTATGATCACGAGCATCATTTCCAAGAATAAGATATGATCAATTAATGAAATTATTATGAAAAACATATTTACCATTAAGTTTAGGATTAGTCGTATTGACAGCAGGTATTTTAATAGGCTTCAATGGGGTGCCACCACCATATTAAAAGTTACACCGCTGTCAGCTGCCCGATTAAACTTTGGGCGCGCCGAAGGCGCTAGTCGGTGGGCATCCATCAGCCTAGTAGTTTTATATTTCAATTAAAACAAAATTAAACCACTACCCCTCTACCCCTTCCCACAACGCGTTCGAGCTAGGGGTGCCCCTTTCGCCCGCCCGTCGGTCCGGGGTAGGTGGGGCCCTCCGAGCGAACGTTGATAAATAGTTACTAATAGCTGTAAGATATTCCGACGGGCGCCGGGGTGCCTCGGCGCCCATATATTCTTATAAGGGCTACGGCCCCCATGGGGTTCCCACGGCGCCGGAGGCCCCTCCGGACCCTGTACTAGAACCGGCGCCTTCGGCGCCCCACCTAATCAGATGAACAGGATTTGAACCTGTGCCACTTACACCCAAAGCAAGTAATCTCCCTCTAATCTATCACCTGCGTGGCGGATCGAGGCCGGGCCGGGTAGGTGGGGAGGGTCGTAGTAAGTATGGGATCTTCCTTTGCCTGAGGCGCCTTCGGCGCCCGGCGTCTGTAGCCCTTCCTTCTTTACACCCGCGCCCACGGGCGCGTGGGGGGGGGGGAAAGGTCCCAGGTAGATTTGAACTACCGTAAAAGGTTTTGCAGACCTTTGTTTTACCATCTGAACTACAGGACCTGAGATCCCTGCTGCCCGTCCTGAACGCACCAACGCTCGCCCCTACGCGCGAGCGAGTAAGATGCCAAAAGGCGGCGGCGAAGACGTCGGCGACCTTTGATCGGGAGGACCTAAGGTAGTCAGGGCCCGCAGTAGACCTTTAGGCCCCCACAACATCTAAGGGCAGGCAACCTAGGATCCCTAGGGGGTGCCCGACACCCCTAACTCGAACGCATTCGAGGGGAAGATTTGATTAGTCAAGAACACTTTCCAGTACTCTTGCTTTGTTACGACTTACTCAACCTAATTTCAAAAGTCTCAAAATCCCTTTGCCTTTCAGAAGTGCGGATCGGTGGGGGACCCGGAGCGCGCAAGCGCCGCATCCCGCCAGCCGAAAAAAGGTCCCCAAAAAAAAAGAAATCGGGGCGGCGCCTCAGAAAGTTTGGCAACTTTGGCTACCCCACTAACCCTCTCGTCGCGATCCGATGGATTCCCTCGGTCGTGGACTCGGCGGCCATATATACTAAAAAGCTTTTAAGTCTCTTTTAACATTTAAAACTCGGTCGAGTTGACGGGCGATTTGTACGAACACTAGAGCCATATTCACCGTAACGCTCTACTTTACGATTACTATTAAATCCAACTTCAAAAGGACCTTTCAGACCTTTCTCCGAACTTTTAGGTTAAAAACGGGGTGCGATCCGATCGTCCCCCAAAAAAAATTAAAAATTGTTAAAAAGATTGTAGCGCATCAGGGGCCAACGCCGAAGGCGGGCCCCGCGCCCCAAAACATTTGGACCATGAAGACCTGACGTCATCCCAAAAAATAGATAAAAATGGGGAAAAGGGGCGCCTTGGCGCCGGCCCCGTAATTTTTAGCCCCTTTTGTAATCCGGGGGCCCCATTTTTGACCAAAAAGGGGTTAAGTTCGTTAAAAAATTTCACAACACAAACTGACGACGGCCGTGCGATACCTGTAAAAGGATAGAAGGGTCCGAAATCTCGGTTCGACTGGGGCGGGCCCGGCGCCAAAGGCGCGGATTCCTTTTATTCAAGTTCTGGTAAGGTTATTCGCGGATCATCGCATTAAACTACACGCTCCTCTAATTGGATTAGTGAACCGCCAAATTTTTTGAATTTCAACCTTGCGGTCGTACTATTCAGGCGGAATCTTTCCGAGTTATCAAGGCGACATGGAAATTATGCCGCGATAGATCAGCTTTTACAACAATAGACTACCAGGGTATCTAATCCTGTTTGTTCCCTATGTTTTCGTGAAAAAAAGTGACAGAACTTTTTGGTAATTAACCTTCGTCTCCGGTGTTCCATTTTAGATTGAATTATTTCACCAATACCTAAAAGTACCAATTACCTTTTTTTTCTCTGTATAGCGAGGGCCCGAAAAGATTCACCGGACCGGCTAGGGCCCCCCTAACACAGGTCAGGTAAGGGGCTCGCGAGCCGGCCCGACCCCCCAAAACACACACCCACCCTCTTCACACTTTACGCCTGTTTTTTGGTTAAAACTCAGTCCAGACGTATAACCGCGTCTGCTGGCACGTCTTTTTGACGGACCCAAAGGCGAAGGTTGGCGGGGTCGACCTTTGATCGGCGGGCCCTAGATTCGGGCCCGCCCGCAAACCCTTAGGCGACATCTCTGGGTCCAACTTTCGTTGATTGCCCAAAATTCTCTACTGCTGGCGCGCATTAGCGCGGTTATCCTTGTTTCAGTATAACTGTGACCTCTCAGCTACGCATCATTGACAGAAGCGAGCCCGGTATATTACTCGAACGCGCCCTACGCTCGTCCCTGCGCGCGTTCGAGGAGCCACGGGCATCGAACTCTTCTCGTCTAATACGAATTCCGATCTTTCCAAAAGTAACCGAGCGCCGTAGGCCGCGCTCTCATTGTACGGACGGGCGCAAAAAGGCGCCGCGCACCATTTGGGTGCTTCTTTTGGGCAAAATCGGTACATTACTCACCTGTTTGCCACAGGGCCGACGCGAAGATGGCGTCCTATATTCCCCGTTTGACTAGCATGTATTAAAAGTGCCGCTAGCTTTAAACCTTCCTCAAAATCAAAGGATTTTCAAAGTAAAGGGCGACCGACCTATTAAAGGCGCCTCTGGCGCCGGTCGGGCAGCTAATGGGCGCCGAAGGCGCCGGCCAATTTAAGGACAATTACAAAATTTTGAAATGGTTTTTGGGATCGGAAGCGCGGCGCCGATTCCGCGCCGCGCCAAGGCCTGATCTCCCGTTCCCTTCCTATTCCATCCAAGATACCAACGGAGTCGTCTACTCCGATTGTATTTAAACAAAATTGAAAAGGTTCGGATCTCCGAACTAACAACTTTAAAACCAGAGATTTCTTGCTTGAGTTGCATTCAGCAATTATTCTATATATCGTAGCTACTCAACGACGGGGACCGTCGTCCCCCGGCGCCAGCCATCGGCGTATCGGCGCCCTACCTATTTTTGGGCCAGGCGGATCCAACGAATCCGGCCTTTTGCTCCCTATATTTGAATTGAAACACCAGAGGATATAAATCCTTCGATCCTTTCGTACTAGAAGGTAAATTGGTCTTTGTTTATTTTTGAATTCTAGATAGAAACCGACCTGGCTCACGCCGGTCTACTGGGGCAATACGCGCCTATAGGCGCGCTCCCCCCAGAACCGTACGGGACAGTTTCCTGTCATACGGCTCATACCTTGTGTAGCGCCAGGATCCATCGGATCGCTTCCTTTGTTTTGAGCGCCACCGGCGCTGAGCGCCTGTTAAAATACTATTTGGTAGGTGTTGACACATTGATTGTAAAAAAACTCAATCCACAATTTAATGGCTTGCTTAAGTCAGAAACCAGTTTTCTGGTTGACCAAAGGTCGGGCGCCGAAGGTTTTTGGGGTTCCCCCAACAGGAAAAGTAAGGGCGCCTTGGGATCCAAGGATCCGATCAGGCGCCGGTGGCGCCCATTTTTTAAGCAATCTTCTACCTGCTAACCATTACGCCCATTTGTTACTATAAGACGCGGGATCCAAGGATCCGATTATCAGGCTTACCGAGTTCCATATACCACACATTACGCACTCCTTAGGCTCCTGCTATACATCTCCCATTCAGGCCCGGGTCCTCATTTTTCCTCTTGCCAAATTAAGAGTCCAATAATTTGGCTAACTTATGGGGCTTACACAGATTAACTTACATTAGCCATAGAATGCAAACCTAGCAACTTTTCTAAACAGTTTACATTGTTTTACCTGCTAAGAACAAAAATTTCACAATTTCTGGTCCGGTAATAGGTTTACCTCAAGAGGGAAAGGTAACAGAATTTCACTGCATTATGGTATATGACTTCTCGTCGCACAGAACTCAAATCATGTATGATTTTAATGGACGAACAGTCCAACCCTTGGAAGCTGCTGCACCTCCTGGATATCACAATTCAACATCGAGGTCGCAAACATCGTCAGCGATAGGTACTCTAAAACGATATTACGCTGTTATCCCCATGGTAACTTTTCTCCGTTGATCGTTGTCTATCCCACAATATAACAACGGATCACTATGACCCGCGTACGGGGGAGCGTAGTCTCGGTATAAACCAAGCCTGGATCAGCGCCTGTTCGGGTTGTAGCCCTCTCAGTCAAACTAATCTTTTTTGGGGCATTACCCCCTGGAGCCTAAAACCCCCCTGATTAATCTTATGTGCGCCTTCGATACTTTTTCGAAGGCGGTCGCCCCAACCAAACTACCTTACTTGTACGGTTTTAGCCAGTAATCCTAATAAAAAGAGTGGTTTTTCATAGTAGGGTGGGCTTTCCCAGTAGGGCCGACCTCGAGGGTAGGTAAGGGTCGGGGTCGGCTAAACCTATAACCCTTGGTTGCCTGCTTGAATACCACTTAGTCTACTCAATTCTATTAGCGTTCAGTTCTTTTGCTTCGGCAATACAAGTTAATAGTAAAGCTCAATGGGGTCTTCTCGTCTTAGAATTCCTTTACGGTATCTTTACCGTTTTTCCAATTTCACCCGGTTTATTATTGAGACAGTGGAGCCCTCGTTAAGCCATTCATACAGGCCAGCAATTAACTGGCTAGTGATTTCGCTACATTATCACGGTCAGAGTTACCGCGGCCATTCAATTGTCCTTATAGAAAGCAAAATACTGGGGGCCGGATTTCCCCTTCCCTTCTTTCCTTTCAGATACAATCATTGGGCAGGCATCATTTTCAATACTAAGCTTTTGCGTTAATTGCTGAAAACTATGTTTTTGGTAAACAGGCGAGGCTCCCTTTTATTTTAAAAGGCCCGTAGGGCCGACCTTGCGAATCAAAGATTCGGGTCGGTAACGCGCAAGCGCCTTTTCACGTTTCTCGAAACCTTACACGTGTAACTTGCCGAGTTCCTTAATAATAATTCTCCTTTTTTATAGCCCACTTTTGTAAGATTTTAGTACAGTCGGCCAAAAGGGCCATTCTAATTATTTCCTGGGCTATTAATCAGTATTTTAGATAAAAACCCCATCTACTGAGAAAAATTACCGCCCGCGGGACCCAATTCGTAGAATCCCGACTCGAACGGGTTTGAGCTTCTTTCCTCACCCCTTTTCTCTCAATTTTTAGGGACTGGTTCACCCAGAGAACTTTATATGTCCTTTTTGGAAACCTTAGGCTAGGGGCGTTCAGCCCGATGTTATTACTCATGTTCGCATTATCACTATAGATTATTGGTCGCCCCACTCATCTCCATTTTGTACTATACGTTCTGCTACCAATTTCCGAAAAACTTTTTTGTATTTTTGTATTTATGCTTTCGTCTATCCATAGTTTCGGATTTGGATGGGGAGCCCGGGATAGAATCCCGAAAATGATTCCCCCCCCTTTTAGCCACCAAAATTTTAGAAGAATAATAGTTTATCGAGTGAACTGTTACGAACTCTTTATTAAATAGCTGGTACAAGGCCTATTAACTCGTTGTCTTTATTACCTTTCTTCTTTTACACTTAAGGAGTGAAGCTCACGCCAAAGGCGCCGGGAAAACACGTCTATGGCTTTCCAAAAAATCTTTTCTCTTATCCCGGAAAGGAAAAGACGACGGGGGACCCGGGGCACCAGGGGGGGTCCCCCAAGCGACCTTGAAAGGTTTTGGGGTCGGCTGGGGTCCCGACTCGAACGCGTTCGAGTGGAAGGACTTGGCGGCGTTGGACGGATCCCCACATCCCTCCACCACCTCTCTACGTCCCTGGCATTGCTTCATAAGATATTAATAATAAGGGCTGTGGACAAATAATAAGAAAGAGAATAAAATACATATATATACCTATTAATATTGATTTTAAGCCACGAGGCTTAGCCTCTGACGTCCCCCCCTTTAATATAGATTCTCATGTTAAAATAAAAGAAAGGGGTGTTTTTGTTTCAATTAATGGCCTTGTAAAATTAAAATAAATTGTTGCCACTATTCTTATATAATAGAATGCTGAAATACATGTACATATTATTGCAAAAAGGGCGACTAAATAATAAATAGACAGTGAAGAGGAAAAGGCTATTTTAATAGACCCGACTAATATAAACCATTTTCCCAAAAATCCCAATAATGGGGGAATTCCTGCTAAAGATAAAAAAACGATAGCTAAAGAAAAAGCTATATAAGGCTGTCCTCTAGATAAAACAGTTAAATCTACAAGTCTTCGTATTGGGGCGCCGAACCCGGGTTGGTCTCGACCCTCCTGTGTACAATATCGAGTTTCAAATTCTTCTAATGTGCAAATTACTGTAAAAGCGCCGAAGGCCGATACCAAGTATGTGACAGCATACGTTCAACTACTTTGCAAGCTTTCATATGTGCCTGCTGACACTCCTATTAATATAAAACCTATATGTCCTATTCCACTATAAGCAAGAAGCCTCTTAATTCTAGTTTGATTTAAAGCACCAAAGGCACCAACAACTAGAGAAATTATTGCGACAGATAAAAGTAATTTAGAAGTTATTACAAGGCTAGTTAGTAGTATATATACTGTAAATTTGGGGATAGTAGCAATTAATGCTGTTGTAGGAGTGGGTGCCCCTTCATAAACATCCGGGGTTCACATATGAAAAGGAGCAGCCGCTAATTTAAATAAAATTGCAATAGTTATAAACAAATACCCTAATGATCCCTGCCTTAGTTCTATATTAGTAGTCGTTTCTAATGTAGCAGATAATATTGTTCCTAACATTCCTTCATTTCCTGTAAAACCAAAATATAAAGCACATCCAAATAAATAAAATCCAGAAGACATAGCACCCAAAATTCAATATTTTAATCCACTTTCTGGTGGTGTATTCTCGAACGCGTTCGAGTGGGCAATAGGGCCAGCGCCGGAAGGAAGGCGCCGTGGGGCCGATGTTTCGGAAGCGAGAATAAATAAAGCTAAAGTTTGAAATTCCAAAGCTAAATAGATAGTAAGTCAGTTTGCAGATTCAATTAATAATAGCCCACCCAGACCCACTATTAAAACTAATGCAAACCCGGACCTAGGGTTGCCTGCCCTTTGATTTCTCAAAAAAAGTAAGCCCATTAAACTTAACAAGATAACGCATTCACTGGCTCAATGTGAATTTTCTTTTACCATACCAAATGCGGATACTATTACCCAACCCAATGCTGACTCTTCGGTTGACCAAATGTCCCTTAATCCTAAAATCTCATTACAGCTAGGTGTTATTACAAACAAAGAAAAATTAGAAAGTATATCAAAAAGATTTAAGGGCACAAGGTCGCTGGCCGGCGGATCCATAAAAGGGAAGGGGCCTGGCGCCGACGCGTGGGCCGAAAAACTTTTTACGTCGTTTTCTAGATAGGTTCCGGTGGATCCCATCCCTGACCCAATGGATCCGTGTTGGTGGTAGTAGATTGTAAAGAAAAAGGCGAGAAAAGTTGCAAAAAAGGCGATATATAAAGGCGAGCCTCGAGGCTCGCTTCTTAAAAGGATAATAAATATTGCAAAAGTTATTACCAATATTGAAATAAAGGGCCCAAAGGGCCCTTCGATCGGCGCCGCGGATCCTATGGATCCCGGCGCCCAAAGATCTCGAGGACTATTCATTTTCTCGGCGCCCGCGCGGGTACGGACCGACCCCAAAACCTTTCGATTAAAGGTCGGTGGGGGCGGGATGAGGGCGCCCCGCTGAAGGGTAAAAGGCCGGATACGGGTCCGGCGGCACCAGGGCGACCTTCGGCGTCCCGGTTCCAGAGTGGAGGTGGACTTGGGGTGGCCAATCGATCATTCTGGCTAAATGGCGATCGACCTCCTTTGCCGGAAGCCAAGAAAGTTTATACTTCCAAGCCAATTATCCTCACAATGATAAAAATATAATTGTAAAACTTAATAGGACTAACGCATATCTTGATATAACCCCAGATTGTAAGTTACTAATAGCCTGAGAAACCCGGGTTCCAAGAGATCCTGCCCCTTGAGGTCCAAAAAGCTCAAGTCAACCCCTATCTAAAGTTTTATATGTTCCTCAATGACCAAAATTAAAAAAAGGAATTGCGATTAACTTATTTATGGTATGGTTAAACTGCCATGCTCCCCCTAAAAAAGAATATATTGGAAGAATGAAAAGGGGTCCTATAGAATCGAAACCTCAATAAAGTAATAAAGACATACTTATTCCAAATACGCCCGCTAAGGTCGGAGATACTTTTATGAGTGGTGGTACGATAGGGTGTTCTATGTCTCCTATTAAAATATCTTGAAAAAGAAAACCAAAAAATATAGCACCAAAACATAGTAAACTTAATACGGTTAATACTCTTTTATCCACAATATTTATATGTGAACTAATAAGAGATTCCTTAGGAGAATTAGGAGAAATAATAAAAGTTATGTAAACTAATCTTATTGAATAAAAAGCAGTTAAAAAAGCAGCAAAAGTACCTAATCAAAAAGCAAAAGCAGACCCTCTAGAAGGGGGCCCGGTGGGCCCCGTTAACCCCATCCTTTCTTGAGGCCGACATCCGGCCTGCTCATTTAAAAAATTTGAAATTCCCATATTTCTACCTGAATATGTTAATTCTAATATCAAATCTTTTGAATAAAATCCTGTTAGATACGGTAAACCCATTATAGAAAAGGATCCTATTAGCATCATTGTATATGTAAAAGGGATAGAATGTATTAAACCCCCCATTTTTCTCATATCTTGTTCATCAGTATTTGTACTGTGGACAACGGCTCCTGCACTTAAAAATAATAATGCTTTAAAAAATGCATGATTTACAAGATGAAATAAACCAACATTATGTGACCCTTCTATTCCTATTATTAAAACCATATAGCCTAATTGACTACATGTAGAATAAGCAATTACTTTTTTTAAATCATTTTGAACTAAACCAACAGTAGCGGCAAAAAAGGCAGTTAAAGCCCCAAAAATAGTAATAATTAAAAGAGCTAAAGGTGCCTTTTCGAATAAAGGAAAAGACCTTATCATTAGAAATACTCCTGCTGTTACCATAGTCGCCGCATGAATTAATGCTGATACTGGGGTTGGACCTTCCATAGCATCTGGCAATCATGTATGTAAACCTAATTGTGCTGATTTTCCAATACAACCAATTAACAACAGTATCCCTATTGTTACGAAAGGATCCGGACCCGAATCAAAGATTCGCCCCCTCACTACAAATCCAACTTCGAGTGCTGAAAAATCTAACGTACCGATCGTTTTGTATATCAGAACGATTCCTAATATTACTCCTACATCTCCTACTCTATTTACTACAATTGCTTTTATGGCTGCTTTATTTGCTTGTATTCTTGTTGTTCAAAAGGCTACTAATAAATATGAACATACTCCTACTCCTTCTCATCCTATAAATAATTGTAGATAATTATCACTTGTTACTAAAACCATCATCAAAAAAGTAAATAAAGATAAATAACATAAAAATCTTGGAACATGTGGATCATTAGTCATATAACTTGTAGAGTATATATGAACCAATGTAGATATACTAGAAATAACAAGTAACATAGTAACACTTAATGTATCATATAAAAGTCCTATATGAGTTAAAAATATTTCACTTTCAACCCATTTATATATTTCTATATGTACTACAGCATCATTAATTAATATCTCATAAGTTAACAGAAAAGTTATTAGTGTACAACTTCCCATACATATTGTACTTAAAACACCACTTCCTATTGTTCCTATCAATCTACCACAAAAACCTAGCAAAAAAGCATTAATGAAAGGCAAAAGAATAACAATTAAATACATCTTTCCTTATATCCGACGCCAAAGGTCTGGCAACCGGAACGAATCGGTGAGCGCCGAAGGCGCCTAGCCGACGTACTTTAATTTGTTGACCTATCCAACCAAGGCTATTAGGATCGCGCGCCCACGCGTGCCCGCCGCGGGCACCCTCCGTGATGCTTAAATAGCTCAAATGGTAGAGCACTAAACTGAAGCTTTAGTGGAGAAGGTTCAATTCCTTCTTTAGGCAAGCTGCGCCGAGGCGCCCACAGTACCAGCCCCTACGGGCCTGCCCAAGGTGCGCCCGTCGGATACGACCTTGACCTAGGCGCCCCACGTATTTATCCATACGTACTTATCCTTGTGAAAGTAGTTTAATGGCAGAACTACAGTCTGTGGCTCTGTTAGTGGGAGTTCGATTCTCTCCTTTCACTTTACTATAATATTAGTAACCAGGGAGTATCCAAAAAAAGCTAGAGCTCGAACGCGTTCGAGTAACCCCGAGGGTCGGTAGGCGCGCGTTCTAGGAGTCGGCGCCAAGGCGTCCTTCGGATCCCCCCCCCTAGCTCGAACGCGTTGTGGCACTGTCTTTTAATCGGCCTGACAGTCGGATCCCCACCAATATACAAACACATAAAGGAAAAGTCAAACAACATCAACAAAATGTCAATATCAAATAGCAGCTTCTAATCCAAGATGGTGACTATTTGTAAATTGATTAGACAAAAGTCGAATAAAACAAACTAATAAGAAGGTAGTTCCAACTAACACATGTAAACCATGAGTACCGGTTAACATAAAAAATGTGGAACCGTAAACAGAGTCTGAAATTGCAAAAGAAGTTTCTTTATATTCAAATGCTTGTAATCCTGTAAATATTATTCCCAATAGTATAGTCATTAAAAGACCAATTACTGCATTAGTTCTAAAATCTGATAATAAAGATGTGGGACCGGGCGCCGCGGCGCCTTCCGGCGCCGGTCCTTCGATTCCCTGTGTCCCTTTAAAGAAGCGAGCCTCGAGGCTCGCTGGGTTGCCTGTCCCTATAATTGCATGATGAGCTCAAGTTACGGTTGCACCAGAACTTAATAAAATTGTTGTGTTTAAAAGAGGTACTGCAAAAGGATCTAAAGCTTCTATTCCTTTTGGTGGTCAAACACTACCTAATTCAACACTTGGAGCTAAACTACTATGAAAAAAAGCTCAGAAGAAAGCAAAAAATAAACAAACTTCCGAAAGAATGAATAAAAGCATACCCAACTTAAGCCCTCTTACTACTATTTGTGTATGATGCCCTTGATGAGTTCCTTCTCTTATAACATCTCTTCATCAGACAGACGCTGTTATTATAATCAAAAATAATCCTGTCAATGCTAATCTATAATCACTATAATGAAATAAAATAACTGCACCTGATGTAAATAAAAAGGCACCTGAAGCACCTACAAAAGGCCAAGGACTAGGATCAACTAAATGATAAGGATGATAAACTAAAGACATAATTTTTTTTGGTCTCGAACCCGCCCCGTCTCTTCGGCGCGACCCAGTTTTGTTTTTCTTTTTTTGGGTACCTAAAAATAAATTTTTATTTTCTATTTCTCATTATCTCTCTCTGGCTCGCACCGCAGAATGGGATTGCCAGTGTAAACTAAGGGCAAAACGCGAGGGCGGCCCGGTGGGGTTCGCGAACCTTCCACGCGACCCAATTTTGTTACCTGTGCACAGGCGCGGCCGGAGGGAGGGGGGAGTCCCGGTTTACGAGATAAAGAATTTTGAAAGTCGAGCGGGGTACATCCTTCGAATCTTTGATTCGGGTTTTGGGCAAAACCCGCCACCTTCGCGTCGGTGAGTCTTCCCCGCCGCGAGTTAAGAACCAGTCCAAACCACGGCAGGCCGGACCAGGTGCCGGCGCCGGGTGAGTCTCAGGGCAGGGGGATAGGGTTGGGTAAGGAACGCGACACGTTCGAGATCCTGTTATTTGCTCCTTTAGAGACCAAAAATTTAGCTATGCTATGTTAGCCATAGGTGTTTTAGGATTTATTGTTTGAGCTTTTTTTTTGGGCTCAAGGGTCGCATCGGCCCTTTATGACCATATGCTGGAACTACCCAAGAAGCAGTGACGGACGTAGCCTTCGGTACCCCCAGCCTGGGCTGGGGGGGTCCCCACCTACGCGGCGCCTCCCTTTCTTCTTTTTCATTGATTTTTGAAATGGATAGATACATAAATACGACGCCTTCGGCGGAGTCGGTCGGATTGGGTTGGATATTGCTTTCTCCTTTTCAAAAAAATATTAATGAAGGGTCAATCAGCAGCTAGGGATCCATAGAATCCGAAGCTCAGAGACTAAACGTCATAAGAGCTTTTTTAGCTTTAAAGATATAGTCCAAAGGCGCCTTCGGCGCCCGGCAAAAAGATGCCGTTGTTAATCGTAAGTTTAACGATTATTACTTCGCCGTATGCGTGGAAACCCCAGTATATAAGTAATGATAACGATAGTTAGAATAAAATCGCTTACAAATCAGTACATTTTGGGAAAATACGCAGGAAGGTTTGGCCCCTAGCCGTTTCTTTCCTCAGAGACTAAACGCGAAGCCCTAATTTACCCTTACCCTTGGGTCCCCCGTTAAGGATCCGGTGGATCCCCCCGTTCAGGTGGATCCCACCCCTCAATTAGGTGAAGATATAGGCCGACCGGCGGATACCCCCACTTCGAGCTGACCCCAAAGGGAAGCGGATCCTCCAACGATCGGCGCCTAGGCGCCGATCTTTATTCGCTGCGGCGCTTGCGCGCTCCGCCTTGATCACATGTATGTAGTAGGAATGGACGTTGATACAAGAGCTTATTTTACAGCAGCTACAATGATTATTGCGGTTCCAACAGGAATAAAAATATTTAGTTGATTAGCTACTGTTAGTGGTAGTGGCCGCAATTTAATTTTTACCACTCCGATGGCGTGGGCCTTAGGTTTTATTTTCTTATTTACGATTGGTGGTTTAACAGGTATCGTTCTTTCTAATAGTTCTCTTGATATTTTATTACATGATACTTATTATGTAGTCGCTTTTTGTGGGCCGTTTGAACCGTGAGGCTCTTTTTGTAATGTACTATATGCTGGAAATACTTTTTTTCAATTTGTACTATCCTCTGGTGTGGCAAGCCTCGAAGCTTGCTCTCATCTTCCCGCGTTTTAGGGGTCCCAATCGGCCCCGTGGGCCCGCCCCCCTGATACATGGGCGGGCCCCCCCCCCCTGGTCATAATCTTTTTGATTTTAGTAAATCAGCAGGAAACATCCTTTTCGGTCCAATCCCCCCGGGCCCCCCCCCGGGCCCCATTACCGTGGTAGTTGGTTCCTCAGAGACTATACGTACATTTTCTAAATGGTTGGCGCCGACTCCTTGAATGAGGTCGATCCCAAAACCCCTCCCCGGGTTTGGATCTGATCCGGTTTTAATTTACTTTTTTCACATCCCTTTTTCCCCAAGCGCCTTTGGCGCGTATAAACCTAATGATGACTGTTGTATCTCTTTTTTTGATAGAATATTCCCTCTTTTAATAAACTGGATTTTTCTCATCTTTGCATTAGTTTCATCCCACCCCCGCCTCGGCCCGGGTCCTCGTTCTTCCTATTAAGGATTCTCAATAATTAGTTGGTGTTTTAGATGGTGATGGTTATGGTTATATTAAAAACGCGCGAAGCCCGAAGGGCCATTTATAAAATGAGTAATCGACCGGAGCGCGTAAGCGCCGGTCAACCTTTTTTTTCGTTTTTTAGAATTAGTTCAATGTGATAAAATATTAAAAATCCATCAACAACATCTTTACTTTAATTTGTACAGGCACAGGAGGCGCGATCCGAAAAATCTTAAAATAGGTTGGGGGCGGGGGTGCAGCGCCTCCTATAGCGGTCTAAAGGCCGGCGCCTATTGGGGGGCCTAATGCTTCTGGGGTAGATTCGATAGCGCCGATCTAACTAAAATTAGAACTTTTTTACAAATTAAGATGAATGAAAGGTATTCTTTTCTGTCAGATATAGCCCCCGCGCCGAAGGCGGGTTCGAGTGTAATATGATATTTATAACTATATAAAATTTAGTTTGTAAATTTAAATGGGGGGCGCCTTCGGCGCCTTAAAAATCAAAGAATTTATGCATATTAGAGAATATAAAGCGCCCCTAAAGATTCGCATGTATTCTGATTTTGTAATAGATTGAATTAGCTATTTAAATTCCAATTTTGTACGAAGAGTATCCTATATAAAAAGTTATTTCCAAAAAAACCGGTTGACCAAATGCCGGCGCCGATCGGGGCCAGAGGCTAGATCTGACCTTTGGTTTGGGTGGGGATCCTGGTCGATTAATTTTGAACAAGTAGAAAATAAAATAGTCCTTTGGTTTTCTCATTGGGCCAAAAGGGTCTTTTGAGCGTAAATCATCGTTCTCACTTTCATTATGTATTGTCGATGGGAGCAGTGTTTGCAATATTTGGGGGGTTCTATTTATGATTTGGGAAAATAACAGGGTATGCATATAAGGATATATATGGACTAATACACTTTTGATTAATGTTTTTAGGGGTAAATATAACTTTTTTTCCGCAACATTTCTTAGGATTAGCGGGATTACCACGAAGATATGCAGATTATCCAGATAATTTTGAAGATTTTAATCAAATAAGTTCATTTGGATCAATTATATCAATTATAGCTGTAATTTGATTTATAGTTGTAATATTTGATGCATACTACAGAGAAGAACCCTTTGATATAAATATAATGGCAAAAGGACCATTAATCCCTTTTTCTTGTCAACCTGCACATTATGATACATTAGAATGATCATTAACATCACCACCAGAACACCATACTTATAATGAATTACCATATATAGTTGGAGGTCCTAAATCCTCATAATGGGGCCCCAAAGTCCGAGGGGGGCCGGGCGCATATGGCGCCGGTCCATATAATTAAATAGTAAAATGTCTACCTTCCAAGTAGAAAATGGGGGTGCAAATCCCCCTATGGATAGGAGCGGGTTGTAGTTTAGAAGGTAAAACATCAAGCTCATAACTTGAAAGATAGAAGTTCAACTCTTCTCAACCTGAAAATCGGTATGGGCCCCCGAAACCGAGAGGGGTGGTGCGGCGCCTTCCGGCGGCGCTACTTTTCGGGTACGACCTGCCCCACTACTAGCCTCACGACTCCCCACAACGAACTCCAGATCGGGCTTTTGGGGTAGGTGATGGGCAGGATAATATTTTAGGGAAAAGTATTGAGCAGGATTCGAACCCGCGTAGGGGCGGATTCCCGCCCCGCCTGCTTTCAAGGCAGACGCTGTAGACCGCTTAGCTATCAATACTTTTCCCGGGCACAGCTAGGTCTTTTTTCTTTTTCCTTTAGCCTTTGGCAGGACTTGAACCCACATTTGACTGTTTACAAAACAGCTGAATTTACCAGTTATCCTACAAAGGCGGGGGATCGATCCTCTTCCTCACCCGGCTCCAAGAACGCGCGCTGAGCGTCGGCGCGGGGTAGTGGACCGACCTAGCCTTTTGGCATCTTACTCGTACGCGTTCGAGTGGGGCTCGCCGAAGGCGGCGTCTTCGACTAATATCCTTACCCTTACCCTTGGACCCCTTTTCCTTTTTTCTTTTTTGTCTCTTCCTTTTTAAAAATACTCTCTTATTTTCCTTATCCCGGAATAGGCGCGCCAGCGTTGGGACCGGCTAGTACAAGCCAATCCGTTTCCTTTTTTTTACGAGACTACTTCTCCCCCTATGCTTTTTTTAATATGATACAGTGTGAAGAGATGCCGAACGGCATCTCTATTAGCCCCCTGAGAGTAGCTTAATTGGCTGAGCATTAGACTTTTAATCTAATGGATGTGGGTTCAAATCCCATCTCTCTTATAATTACCCGGCCTGCCTTCCCCCGCGATCGCGAATCATTAGCAAGATCTCTCGGGTGCTTCCTCCTAAAAGGTATTGATAGCTAAGTTTGGTTTAAAGCAGCCGCTTGCTAAGCGGATGGTGGTGCGGACTCGACTTCGCTCCTCCCACAGGTTCAAATCCTGTTCAATACCGTGGGGATCCACGGACCCGAGGGTAAGGATAAGTACGTCGGCTTCCCACTCGAACACGTACGAGGGGTGTTCCCCACCACCCCGGAAGCCCCACGTGTGGGGTTATCTCTGGGGATACCTTGGGCCCCCCGGCAGCATGGGGCTGGTGGGGGAGTAGCTAGCTCTGAGATTGTAGTTTAATCGGGAAAACATCAAGCTGTTAACTTGAAAGATAAAAGTTCAATTCTTTTCAATCTCGATTAAAATTTGGGGGGGCTTTCTACCTCGCGCTTCGGCCCGCCCCGGGGCTGACCCTTTGGCCCGCGCGACCGACGGTCTTTGGTCTACCGGCTCGCCCACTCGAACGCGTTCGAGTAAAGGGGGGGGGGGGTTTACTAAAGTATATAATGCAGGGAAGGGCACCCGACCTTACCTTTGAATAGGTGCCCAAAACAAGCCAAGCCACTGTGCACAGCAATCTAATTTCTGTCCGATGATTGTAGACCTAATACAATAGCACCTATCATAGCAACTAGTAATATAAAACTAACTAGAATAAAAGCATAATAATAATTAATATATAGAACGGCACCGATAGCTTCTAGATTAGAGCATCCGGGCGCTGAAGGCGCGAAAAAAGAGTCATTATAGTTGGGTCCGCAGTCGACCAAAAACGGGGATGCGGCGCTTTCCACCCGCATATAACTTAAATTTTGAATCTCGAACGCGTTCGAGGATATTTGTGGCGTGAGGATGCTTTCGACACCGAGTGGAAGTAGGGGGGGGGCGAGACGCTCAGCGCCGCCCCGGCCCGAAGGGCCATTTAAAAAGGATTCAGGAACCGCCGAGCTAAGCTCGGCGCCTAAAATTGCTCCTATTAAAACCCCTATCGCGGTATTAGTCGGGGCGGCGTGTATGCGCCGGCCGGCCCTGGTTTTTTCCTTTGTTAAACTTTTTTTGTTAAACTTGGGGGGCCAAAATCCCTTGGCCCCCTTAATAAAAATTTTTGCCCGACTGATTAAAGGCGCCTCGGTTGACCAAAGGTCGGGCGCCGATCGTCGTTCGAGTGTTGGGGCCCCCAAAAAGGACCCCCCTGGGATCATCATTATTACAAATAAAAAAATAATACAAATAGCGCCTACATATACAATTAAAAAAATTAAACCCAAAAATTCCATACCTAATACAATAAAAAGGCCAGAACTACCAATAAATGCTAATATTAATCAAAAAACAGATGCTAGAAAATTGTGAGAATAGATTGGAGTAACCGCCGAAGATTTTTTTGGGGTTGCTCCTGAAGAAATTGTCATAATAGCCGCTATTACGGTAATACTTGATAACGTTGCAAACAACACATCCTCTCGTTGATTCATTTCTTCCATCTCGTAATGGATCGGGATCCATCGGATCGCGGTCCGCCACCGCGGCTCGGCCCGGGCGGGGGCCGTAACTCGAACACGTTCGAGTCTTCCGGGGGCCCATCCTGGGCGTGGGCTCGGGGTAATCTCCCCGGCCGAGGCCCCGTTCGACCTTTATGAGGCCAACCCACAAGTTAATTTTTTAGGCTTTATGCAGCTAGCCGGTGCGCCTCGATTCGGGAATACGTACGTAGTCGCCTGCCCTGACTCCCCCCGTTGGATTGACCTTTGATCAAACTCGAACGCGTTCGAGTGCTAAGCGGCGCAGGCCATCTTCGATGAATCGGTCGGCCGGAGCGCGCAAGCGCCGCAGCCCTTTTCCTAACTTCTAAAGAGACTCGAACTCTTATTAATTGGATAGAAGCCAATTGTTCTACCTTTTGAACTATAGAAGCCGGGGGGATAAACCCAATCACAGTTACGTACGTAACTGGGCCCCGGGTAGATGGGGCACCTCTGGTGCCCTTTTCTATCAAAAAAGAATTAAACGAAAAACACCGGGGAAAAAAGGGAACAAAGGACCGATCGCGCGCCACGGCTCGCGCAGGGGCGAGCGTAGGGGTGATCCCACCCCGGGGCGCCGAGCGCCTAAAGGTCGTCCGCGCCCCGGGGCCCCTATTTCGAGATTGAGGAGAATCGAACTCCTACCGTACGGCTCGACAAGCCGTAGCTCTACCAATTAAACTACAACCTCATTAAAGGGCCGGCGCTATGGCGCCTCGAAGTTCGAGGCCCTGCCCCCAAAAAAAGGCTGTCAGAAAGACTTGAACTTTCACCGATTTACCGAAAAGATTTTAAATCTTCCGCGTCTACCTCATTTCGCCATGACAGCAATGAGTTCTGGGGATCCCGTTCTAGATGCCCGGTGGGCGGTGGGCATCGGACTTCGAGGGGCCTACCCCGCTACCCAATTTTGGAACAGGAGATACCGGATTTGAACCGATAAAGATAGTTTTGAAGACTAAGAGTTTACCTTTAACCTAATCTCCCGTCCGACGCCCGCGCGGGCGGGCCCCTCGAAGTCCGATGCCGAAAGGCGGTCGACTTTTAATGTAGCTCAACAGTATCTCTAAGATATACAATAGTTAATAAAGTAAAAACATAAGCTTGAATAATAGCTACCGCCATTTCTAATATTGTAACAAAAATTAATATAGCAAAAGGTACAAAAGAACCAACTAAAATACCAGTACTAATCATTTTTCATGCAAAACTTGCAATAATACTAAAAAGGAGATGTCCTGAACTAATATTTGCAGCCAATCTAACACCAAGAGAGATTGCTCGTGAAATGTAACTTAATGTTTCAATAGCAGTCAACAAAGGGGCTAAAGCTAAAGGAGCACCTTGTGGCATTAAAATACTAAAAAAATTAAGACGAAAGGTTATTAAACCTGAAAGTGTAGTTCCCACAATAATCGCAAAAGATAAACCTAATGTTATAACCATATGGACTGTAGGAGTAAACACATAGGGGAAAAGACCTAATCCATTTCCAAAAAGAATTAAAACAAATAAAGATAACACAAATGCTAAATAGTTACCACCTTTATTTCCTAAATTATCTTTCAAAACTGTATAAAAATGTGAATAAATTAGTTCTAAGCCCGTTAAAATTCTATTTGGAACTAAAGAGTCCGCGCCTTCAGCGCTGATGGTATAAAAAAGAAAAACAGCAAAACTCATCATAAAAAAAGTATTACTAAAACAAAAAAATTCGCCATTAATTCAAAAAGATAGAAAATATACTCAAATTGAAAAAATAGGAATAATATTAAATTGATCAAAATAAGCTGCTACCATGGGTTTTCGAAAAGAATAGGCACGGGGCCCGGAGGGCCCCGTGCCGATGATTTTTATTTGGGTACTCAACTTGTGAAAGGAGTTGCACCTCTATCTTGTAGGTCGAAACTACACACTTTACTTTTAAGTTACACAAGCGGAGGGGCGGTAGTACGGGGGTGCCAGACCCCGGTTTTATGTCCTTAACTAATGATTTGGGTTGTTTCCCATTAGACATAGGGCCTTATCGTCCTACGCCTGACTCGGCAAAAAATGCCGGCACTACTTAGATAGTTTTCGCAGAAAACCAGCTATATCCAAGTGCGATTGGCGTATCACCGCTATCCCCAATTCATCCGAGGATTTTGCCACATCCACCGGTTCGGCCGCGGTACGCGCGCCTTCGGCGCCTCCGCCCGCGCCAGATCAGGGGTAGATCACTTGGTTTCGGGTTCATTTGACTATTTCACTTTCGTATCACCTCTACCTTACGGTTTAAGTTTGCCAAATTAAAAACTTGCGAACCACTTATGCAAAAGGTACGCAGGCACTGTAAGCCTACTGCTTTTTATTTAGGATTTCCGGTTCTATTTCAACTCTCTTTCAACTTTCCTTCACAGTACTGTTACACTATCGGTATTTCTCGTCTCTAGAAAGCGAGGGCGGAACCCCGTGGGGCGCCTACCACCCTTGAAGGTCCCTACTGTCAGCGCCCAAAAACCAACGCGCCGTCGACCTTCAGACAATCCGAGGGACGTTCGCGTGGCGCCAAAAGGCGCCCATGGCCCTAACTATCTTCTTTTTTACTTTATCTACGGGACTAACTTACCCTCTTTGTTCGATAAAATTGTCCCATTTTCGTTCTCACTACTTTTGGGATCTCGGTTGATTTTTTATTTTGGTACTAAGATGATTCAGTTTCCAGTATTTTTTTTTCTTATGCTTGGGACCCGAATCGGATTCGCAAAGGAGGATAGGTTTTTGACTTTGGAAAAAAATTGGAAAAAAGGCGGGCGGCGCCAAAGTCCCCGGCCTTTGCCTTCCTCGAACGCGCTGACGCTCAGCGCGTTCGAGTTTTGGGGGGTCCCCCAAGGCCCCAATGGGGCGTCCTTGATCTTCAATGTAACTACTCCAATCAAATGTTAATAAGAAATCCTAGTCTTCCATCCTAAATTAATTATTTGTCCTTA